TTCATTCACATAATATCTCAAATGACAAGAAAAAAAGGTGTTATTGTTATAAGGTCACTCTTTATTCTAAAATCGAAAAATAGATTCGATACGATTAAAAAAAAAGATCAAAAGAAAAGATAAATGATTTTCAAATTTTGTTCTATATGGATTCGAATTTCTTACTATTTTATTATTTTAATATTAGTCTACTCAAGAATTATCTAATGAATCACTTGATTCGAAATTAAGGGATAGGTAGACATTACAAATGATTAATTGATCTCTTTTTCTACCTCCCTTACTCTATGTTTTTGTTAATCCCGTCTATAATGATTGATGAATTAACAACTATCAATTGAACTTATTCTTTCATTTGAATTGGTATTTTTTCTTATCTTCGTATATTGAAACTTAGGGAAGTGCTTTCTAAACATATGTATAAAAAGAACACATTTCATTTAGCTCCTTCATCTTCATGCTTACTATAACTAGTTATTTCGGTTTTCTACTAGCAGCTTTAACTATAACCTCAGCTCTCTTTATTGGTCTGACCAAGATACGACTTATTTGAAATTAATTGAATGAACACAACGCATAAAAAGAAATCTTTCTGTGGTATTGATAGACTCTATATTTCCTTAGAGAGTCAATTTCCAATTAGTGGTCATTGAGATTCATGGGCAATGCGGATTAATATGTAGGGATAGATATTACCTCTCCTTTTTCCCTTTCAAAAAAATTGAAATGATTGAAGTTTTTCTATTTGGAATTGTCTTAGGTCTAATTCCTATTACTTTAGCTGGATTATTTGTAACTGCATATTTACAATACAGACGTGGTGATCAGTTGGATCTTTGATTAAATTAATTAACATCTTTTTTTTTAATTGACCTCCTCTTTTCTTTAATCCAAAGGAGGTCAAATTAAGATTACTGGTCAATTATTTAATTGTAATTTTGGGACTAACCTAACCAAGAATGGAATCACGCTCTGTAGGATTTGAACCTACGACATCGGGTTTTGGAGACCCACGTTCTACCGAACTGAACTAAGAGCGCTTTCTTATCTTCTTATCATTATCACACTAGCTAAAACGAAAAAAAAAAGAAGAGGATTTTTTTTATAACCCGAATACATCTTGTATGCATAAGACTATCATATAGAATATGATATAATAAAAAAAGATTATGTATGCCTGATTTTAATCGATTTCAATAAATCCCTCGTTACTGCTCAGACGAGAAGTAATAGGTAGGGATGACAGGATTTGAACCCGTGACATTTTGTACCCAAAACAAACGCGCTACCAAGCTGCGCTACATCCCTTTCAATTGGTCTACAGTGTCATTTTATAGAATCCCTGTCTTGTTTTCAAAATCCTTATTTTCTCCATTGATATATCCAAGTTATCTTGCCATTTCTTTTTTTTATTCTCATGTAACATATAATAATAGTAGAAGGCTTATATACACATGAATATGAAACCCATCGTAAAAAATAACTAAAAAAGGGAATATTTTTTGGGAATGCTCAGTCGGAAGGGACGTCTTTTTCGGTTTTAAGAAAAGAAAAATCTTATCTACCGAATCATTGTAGATTTCAATTGGAATTAGGAATTCCGTGTACAAATACAAGCGGTCCTTAACTACTTACATATATATTATATCGGATCATATATGTATTAACATTAGGCATTACAATAAATAATACAATAAATAAAAAGAATAAAGAAGGAGGATTTAAAATGCGAGATCTAAAAACATATCTTTCCGTGGCACCGGTACTAAGTACTCTATGGTTTGGGGCTTTAGCAGGTCTTTTGATAGAGATCAATCGTTTATTTCCGGATGCGTTGACATTCCCTTTTTTTTCATTCTAGTTATTGACATGGGAAGGGGTGAAGAAGATTAGAGGTAGAATCAAAAGATTTGTGACTAATCCCTCCCCCTCTTTTTTTTTTAGAAAAAATCGAATTCGATACAATATATTAAGTAGAAGTATAATCAAGAAAGGAGGAAAGAGAAATAAAAAAGTAGATTCAACCTCGGCGAAATTCGGGTTTTCTCCAATTCCATTTAGAAATAATATTGTGAGAACAGAAATGTGTCTAGGGCAAGAAGATCATACAAGATCTTTTAATAAAATACTGTACATTGAATCGAATTCGATTCAAAATATACCTAAATATTAGTTTGTTGTTTTACTTCTTATTTTTTTATTTCTTTTTTCGCAGAAAGTAGAAGAATTGGTTGAATCAAAAACGCAAAGGAGGTTCATGGCCAAGGGTAAAGATGTCCGAGTAACGGTTATTTTAGAATGTACCAACTGTGTTAGAAACGGTCTTAATAAGGAATCAAGGGGTGTTTCCAGATATATTACTCAAAAGAATCGACACAATACGCCTAGTCGATTGGAATTGAGAAAATTCTGTCCCTATTGTTACAAACATACGATTCACGGGGAGATAAAGAAATAACTCGAATCAAGTGCCTGTGTGTCACTCTTACAAGTAACACGAAAAGGACATATTCTATATATAGCATATTATTCTATATATTTTCATTTTAGTTAACATAATATAACTAACTAAAAAAAAAAGCCAAATCAAATCCTATATTTTGAATTTGAAATCTTTTTGGATCAAATTGAAATAGGATTTTGAGGATAAGGAATAAACAAACCATGGAAAAATCCAAGCGACTCTTTCTTAAATCCAAGCGATCTTTTCGTAGGCGTTTGCCCCCGATCCAATCGGGGGATCGAATTGATTATAGAAACATGAGTTTAATTAGTCGATTTATTAGTGAACAAGGAAAAATATTATCTAGACGGTTAAATAGATTAACCTTAAAACAACAACGATTAATTACTATTGCTATAAAACAAGCTCGTATTTTATCTTTGTTACCTTTTCTTAATAATGAGAAACAATTTGAAAGAAGCGAGTCGACCGCCGGAGCTACTGGTCTTAGAACCATAAATAAATAAAAAAAAGTAGACTTACTTTACTCCTCAATTGAACCCAAATAAAAATCCGAACTCAAACACAGATTGATATTTTGTTCGAAAAATCGTAAGAAAAAAATTGGGGAAGAAGAAGAAATCTTTTTTTATTGGATATTGGACATATTCGCTCATTTAATTTTGAACGACTTTATCATATTCTCTTTATCATACTAATTTCTACTCTACCTTCCCGGAGTTCATTCTCCAGCGAACTCCATTTAAAATATTCTGACAAATTCCTTACAATTTCCTTTTTTATTTTATGATCTGATCTCATTAGAAATCATATAAAGACAATTCCTATTTAATATAGCTATTTGTGCAAGTATTTTACGATTAAGAAGCAACTGTCTCTTGTACAGATTGTGCATTAATCTACTATAACTATAGGATACTCTATTCCCGCGAATTACTGCATTTATCCGAGTGATCCACAAACGACGAAAATCTATCTTTTTCCTATCTCTATCTCGATGAGACGAAACCAAAGATCTTATTTTCTGTTGAATAATTGTTCGAGTAAGTCTTGAACGAGCCCCCCGAAAGCTTGATGCAAATAAACGAATTTTTGTTCTACGTCTCCGAGCTATATATCCTCGTCTAATTCTAGTCATTGAATAAATGAAACTTTCATGAATAACTAATTGATTTCCTTTCTTTCAGTTATTCTTTTCCCTTTTCCTAGTTTATTAATAACAAAACGGATTCTTCCAATGTATAAAATAAAAATTCCAATGGCTTTTGCTACTATAACCTTCCCGACCACGATTTGTCTTTTCTTTTTTTATAGTCATTTCACCTCGAAACGAGTATTGATACTAGGTATCAAAAAACAGAAAAAAGTAATAAATAGAAATGAATAACGAAATAGTGGATTCCATCGTTTCTATGGTTATGTCTTAAACGGTGAGGTCCTCTATATATACCGGAGTCCCTTACTTCATTTAATCAATGCTATTAGCAAGTTGTACAGTTTACATTCTTCGGCTCTACCTATGAATTATCTAGTAATAGGTCTTTCACAACGAGATCTACCTATACAGTAACGGTATTTAATTATGAAAATTGGATGGGGTAGCTGACCCTCTTAGTCCGTTTTTGCAAGAATATAGGCATAAGATTTCGGCTTTGAAAATAGGATTTCCCCGCTTAATGAATAACTATTTGTTACCAATGAGGAATTTTTTCTCATCGGAAACCATAAATTTCATATACAATAGAAGAATTGAATAGATCTTTTTTTTTAGTTTTCGATATATAGATAGTGAACGACCTTCTTCCTTCCATTTTATACTATTCACTAGTACTGATCATTGATACTGGAAAATTTCTTTCCCTTTTTTTTCTACCAATGGTGATCTGAACGAGTCGCACATACACCCTAGTACATGTTCCTCGACGCTGAGGACATCCCCCAAGAGCGGGGGATTTCGTGACATTTCTGATTGGCTGTCTTGTGTTTCTAATAAGTTGTTTAATAGTTGGCATGTTGAATCGTATACATAATAAATGGGCTGGTTTAGATCGATCCTAACCGGATGATTATGAATTACTTCTCTATTTAATAGATGAATAGAATATTATTAAACCCGGTAATAAGTAAGAAGAGAAAATCGCAAAGTGGCGATTTGCTTAAACTTACTGCTATTTTTTTTTATTCAATCGCTACAAGATCAACAATTCCATGAGCTTGGGCTTCTGTTGCTGACATAAAAACATCCCTTTCCATATCTTCGGATACAACCCATAGGGGTTTGCCCGTTCTTTGTACATAAACTCTTGTGATGGTTTCGCGCAGTTTCAGCAGTTCTTCTGCTTCCAGGATAAATTCTCCCGTTTGTGCCTCATAAAAAGAACTCGCAGGTTGATGTATCATTACCCTGATAATATAACAAATGGTTCCTCTATCTCGCATGATGAGGTGAGGAGAAGAGATAAAGAATAATAAAAAAAGAAAGATAGAATTGAGCAACCGTACAGGCATCTTTTGCGCATTGCATACGGCTATACAA